TAATTTTCGTTCGAAATTTTAGTATTGAGATTTTATTTACATTTTCTGTCGTCATTTTTAGGTTATTTTTTAGCGGGGGAAAAAAAGTGTAATTAAATTTTATGTGTTATATATAATATGTGATGGCATAAGTTAACATTATCAAAACTTGTTACTTTGATGCGCTTCGGTCGAGTCTTTCTTGGTTTAGGGGTTTAACAAGAACAACAGGATTTGCTGGGCGTAGGGGGTAGGGGGGTTTAACGCGCGTAAACCAAAAGGGGGCATATAGTATATGGCTGAGCTTAGTGAGGATGTATTATGCACTTGAGATAAACGTATGTAATTCTTAAATTATGCCTTTAAATCTCTTCATTTTATCATCACAATCAAGAAAAATGTTCAAGCTTAATTTAATACTCCAGCGTGCACTTTGAAATGCGGATGAAAACCAGAAAAAAAAAAGGGAACGTTATGCATATAAAGGAACGCGAAGCATGTGGGGTTATTAAACGTATGAACTACACTAGTAACCGGATGCAAGTATAAAGCTCTAGGATGGATTAAACATGCCAAGTCCCGTGAAAGAGAAGCCAAATGCAAGGAATAATTAATAATATACCTTATTTACAGTAGTGTCCCTGGTTCTATCATTAATAATATGCAATTATATAAACTGGTTGGTGGTTTCTTACTACATTAATTATTACTCTGGAAATGTATATTGAGTCAATCAGAGGAGGGTTCTGAGGACGACTGTTAACTGGGTCAAGGACTAACTCAATTTAGATGGATTCGATTGTTGGATTATAAACCGATGCTTTATGTATAGCTTATAAATTAGTACTTGCTTTATGTTCTAAATAAATTTTTGGTGATAATACATATATGTACTAGATCATTAATGTAATATTATGCATATATGTACTATGCCATATACCAGAAAATAGTTTAATTTTAGAATTCTGGCTTTGGGAGCCAGGGGTGAGAGTTAGAATCTCTTTTTTCTGGCGCTAGGGAGGGGTCTAACCTCCTATCTTCGGATTACAAGACCGATGCTTTAAATTAAGCTACTAAGGCAAGCTCATTCCATTGCTTTATTTTCCAGTCAGCCTGTCAGTGGTATTAGGACGAGGAACAGTGTGAAGTATAGGACGGATGCAATTTGTCCGATAATAATAAATGGGTGTTCTACTGGTATTCCACCAATTCATGTTAGGATAAATATGTCTGCGACTAGCGTTCAAAAGAGAAGCTGGGTAGCGGGTCGGAATGTTAGTCCTCGTTGTTTTGATGTGTGTAGAATGGGTACTAGTAATAAAATAAGAATGGAGGATAAAAGGGCTAACACCCCTCCTAGTTTATTTGGGATTGAGCGCAGGATGGCGTAGGCGAATAGAAAGTATCATTCTGGTTTAATATGGGGGGGTGTAACTAACGGGTTGGCCGGGGTGAAGTTGTCTGGGTCTCCTAGGAGATTGGGGGAGAATAGTGCTAGGGATGTGAGGGTTAGTAGCATAATTACAAATCCTAGCAGGTCTTTATAGGAAAAGTAGGGGTGGAAGGTGATTTTATCTGCGTTTGAGTTTAGGCCTGTTGGGTTATTTGATCCTGTTTCATGTAAAAATAGCAGGTGAATGAGGGTGGCTGCGGCGATGATAAATGGAAATAGGAAGTGAAATGCGAAGAATCGGGTTAAGGTTGCGTTGTCTACTGAAAACCCGCCTCAGATTCATTGCACTAGGGCGTTTCCTACGTAGGGGATCGCCGATAATAAATTAGTAATAACTGTGGCGCCCCAGAATGACATTTGTCCTCATGGGAGAACGTAACCCACAAAGGCTGTTATCATTACCAGTAAGAAAAGGACAACTCCAATATTTCAGGTTTCTTTATACAAGTAGGATCCGTAATATAGTCCTCGGGCGATATGTAGATAAAGGCAAATAAAAAAGAATGACGCTCCGTTAGCATGTATACTTCGAATCAGTCAGCCATAGTTTACGTCACGGCAGATATGTGCTACTGAGGAGAAGGCGGTGGAAATATCAGATGTATAGTGTATAGCCAGGAATAATCCTGTAATAATTTGTGTGGCCAGGCATAATCCCAGGAGTGACCCAAAGTTTCATCATACTGAGATGTTAGAGGGGGCTGGTAGGTCAACTAGTGCATGGTTGGCGATCTTGATTAGGGGGTGTGTTTTTCGTAGGCTTGCCATTGAGGGTTTTTATAGTTGAATAACAACGGTGGTTCTTCAAGTCACTGGTCTTGGTTAAACCCCAAGTAAGAATTATGACTTATCTTGTATCGTTACTGTTGATGGCCTTAGTTATTGGGCTGGTTGCTGTGGCTTCTAACCCTGCGCCCTATTTTGCTGCTTTTGGTTTGGTGGTGGCGGCTGGGGTGGGGTGTGGGATGCTTATTGGGCATGGGGGGTCTTTTTTATCCCTGGTCCTTTTTTTAATTTATTTAGGTGGGATACTTGTAGTATTTGCTTATTCAGCAGCTTTGGCTGCTGAACCTTTTCCGGAGGCTTGGGGGGATCGTTCTGTGGCTGGTTATGTTTTAGTTTATTTACTAGGTGTGGGTTTAGTTGTTGGTTTATTTCGGGAGAATTGGTATGAGGGGTCTTGGGTTGTTGTTGATGGCTTAAAGGAGTTTTCTATGTTGCGGGGGGATGTTGGAGGGGTAGCTGAAATATACTCGTTTGGGGGTGGTTTATTAGTTATTAGTGCGTGAGTATTATTATTAACGTTGTTTGCAGTATTAGAGTTGACTCGCGGGCTTGGTCGTGGGGCCCTTCGTGCAGTTTAAATTATTGTTAATAAGATGGCAAGGGTTGTTGACAGTAAAAAGATTGTTAGGTAGGTTTTGATTATCCCCCGTTGAGTATCACTAATAGTTTTGGCTATTTTAATTTGTGTAGAGGATACCCCCTTTGGCCCTACGGCTTCAAATCAGGTTTGATCTACTAGTTGCGTGGCAATTGATTGTCCTAACACTAGGCTTAGTTTTGGGGCTAGTCGATGGATGATTATTGGAAAATAGCCTAGTATGTTGGAAAAGTGGTGGAGTGGCGGTGTGGGGCTGGTTTTAAACTGTTTGCCAGTTAGTCCTGCTAGTTCCATAGCTGTGAGTAGGCCGATAATTGTTACTATGAGAGCAGTTATTTTTAGGGTCACAGGTATAGTTATGATAGGAGTTTTTAAGGTTGTAAGATTTAATGTGATAATAAGTCCTGCAATAATGCTTCCTCAGGCAAGTCGTTTAATTGGATTAATTACTAGTAAATTGTTTTCGTTAATTGGGGATAAGGGGGTAAATCGAGGGGTGCCCATAGTGACGAAAAATACTATTCGGAAACTATAAACAGCGGTGAAAGATGTGGCAATAAGTGTCAAGGTAAGGGCTCAGGCGTTTAGGTAGGAGGTATTTAGTGCTTCAATAATGGCATCTTTTGAGAAGAATCCTGCTAGAAAGGGTGTTCCTGTTAGGGCCAAGCTGCCAATGGTTAGGCAGGTTGAGGTGAGTGGTAGTAGATTTTGTAATCCTCCTATTTTTCGGATGTCTTGTTCATCGTTAAGGCTATGAATAATGGAGCCCGAGCATAAAAATAATATTGCTTTGAAAAAGGCGTGGGTGCAGATGTGCAGGAATGCTAATTGAGGCTGGTTAAGGCCAATTGTGACTATTATAAGCCCCAATTGGCTGGATGTTGAAAATGCTACAATTTTTTTGATATCATTTTGTGTTAAAGCGCAGGTGGCTGTAAATACTGTAGTTAGTGCTCCTAGACATAGGCAGATTGTTAATGCCAGGTTATTGTTTTCTATGATAGGGTGAAGTCGAATTAGTAAGAAAATACCGGCAACAACTATTGTGCTGGAGTGGAGTAGGGCAGAGACTGGTGTAGGGCCTTCCATGGCTGAGGGCAGCCATGGATGCAGGCCAAATTGGGCTGATTTACCGGTTGCTGCTAGAATTAGCCCGATAAGGGGGAGTGTCATATCGGAGGTTTTTGACAAGATAAAGATCTGTTGTATTTCTCATGAGTTTAGGTTAATTGCAATTCAGGCCATGCTTATAATTAATCCAATATCCCCTACTCGGTTGTATAAGACGGCTTGGAGGGCTGCTGTGTTAGCATCGGCTCGTCCATATCATCAGCCAATTAGGAGAAATGACATGATACCCACCCCTTCTCATCCGATGAAAAGCTGAAGTAGGTTGTTGGCGGTTACAAGAGTAATTATGGCCACTAGAAATAGGAGTAAGTATTTGAAGAATTGATTTATGTTTGGGTCTGAGTGTATGTACCAGGATGCAAATTCAAGAATGGACCAGGTTACGTAGAGGGCAACGGGTGTAAAGATAATGGAGTAGTGGTCAAATTTAAAGCTGATATTAACGTCAAATAGGGTTGTATTTATTCAGTGTCAGTTAGTAACAACAGTTTCGGTTCCCTGGTCTAGAAATAATAGGAGTGGTAGGAGACTAATAAAAAATGCAGTGCTTACAGCGGTTTTAACATAAACAGTGGCCCAATTTGGGGTTTTGGGGGGGCTATTGAGTGTTATTAAGAGGGGGTAGATGAGAATTATAATAACTAGTATTAGCGAGGATGATAAGATTAGGGCTGTTGGGTGCATAGCTTCTACTTGGATTTGCACCAAGAGTTTTTGGTTCCTAAGACCAGTGGATGGGCTGTTATCCTTTAGAAGCACAAGGAAGCCATGGAATTTAACCATGGACATAAGTATTAGCAGTACTTACTGCCTTTGGCCCTCCTTGGTGAGTAAGAGGATTTTAACCTCTATTTTTAGAATCACAATCTGATGTTTTGGTTAAACTATACTTACTAGTAGCATCAGCCTCAGATGAGTTCTGGTTTTGTTACTAGTAGAATAACAGGAATGAGGTGAAGCGTTATTAGGAGATGTTCTCGGGTGTGGGATGGTGAAAGTCCTTTTATGTGGTTTGGTGTTGGTCCTCGTTGGGTTATTAAGAATAGGTATAGGGAGTAAGCTGCTGTAATCAGTGTTCCTAGTCCTGTAAGCATGATGGTTCATGGGGATCAATTAAATAAGGTGGTAATAATTATGATTTCGCCTATTAGGTTTGGGAGGGGTGGTAGTGCTAGGTTTGCTAAGTTAGCAGTGAGTCATCAGACTGCAGTAAGTGGGAAGATTATTTGGAGGCCTCGGGCCAATACTATGGTTCGGCTGTGGGTTCGTTCATAAGTGGTGTTGGCTAGACAAAATAGTGCTGAAGATGCTAGTCCGTGGGCAATTATTAAAATGATTGCACCTGTAAATCCTCAAGGGGTTTGAATCAGGATTCCTCCTGCCACTAGGCCTATATGACTCACAGATGAGTAGGCGATTAGGGATTTTAGGTCTGTTTGTCGCAGGCAGATTGAGCCGGTTATAAGAATACCTCATAGGGCTAGGATAATAAAGGGGTAGGCGAGTTCTTTTGAGAGCGGGTCTAACATAACTATTATTCGTATTATTCCGTAGCCCCCAAGCTTTAGCAGTACTGCAGCCAGGATTATAGATCCAGCTACCGGGGCCTCAACGTGGGCTTTTGGTAGTCAAAGGTGGACCCCGTAGAGTGGTATTTTTACTAGAAATGCGATTAAGCATCCGGCTCATCAGATACTATGACTTCATGAGTCGAGTATGAGCGGTTGAGAATACTGTAAAACTAGCATTGATAGTGTCCCTGTTGATTGCTGGAGTAGGAGGAGGGCAATTAAAAGCGGTAGTGAGCCCGCTAAAGTATAAAATAAAAAGTAAGTTCCGGCATTTAGGCGCTCAGTCTGGTTGCCCCACCGGGTAATAATAATGAGTGTGGGGATGAGGGTGGCTTCAAATATAATATAAAATATAATAATTTCTGTGGCCCCGAATGCTAGGATTAGGAAAGTTTGTAAGGAGGCTAATAGGCTAATATATAGGCGCTGTCGGCTGATTGGTTCTGGGTATACATGGTTTTGGCTAGCCAAGATTATTAAGGGGAGAAGTCAACATGTTAGGACTAGGAGGGGGGTGGATAAGGGGTCTGTGGCTAAGTATGTGTTTGAGGCTGATCACCCAGTTTCTAATGGCCATTTTAATCAGGTGAGGCTAATAAGTGCAATTAATAGGCTTTGGGCGGTTGCTGTAGGTCATAGTCATTTGGGTGATGATAACCAGATTATTGGAAATAGCATGATCGTGGGGGTTAGTACTTTTAACATTGTAGTAGGTTTAGGTTTTGTAGTCGGTCAGTTCCGTGGGTTCGGGTGGTGGCAACCAATAAGGCTAGACCTGCGCTGGCCTCGCAGGCTGAGAAGGCTAGTAGGAGTATTGGGGCTGTAGAAAATATGGTCGATTCAAATTGTATGGCTCAAAGGGCCAGTGCGATAAATAAGGACAGTATTATTCCTTCCAGGCAAAGCAGTGCAGAGAGCAGGTGGGTGCGGTGAAATGCTAGACCTATCAGACCTAGTATGAAAGCTGAGCTAAAGCTGAAGTGTACGGGGGTCATAAGGGGTTTATGGAGTTAAACCATAATTATCTGAGTCGAAATCAGAGGTCTTGTATTGGACTAAGCCCCTATTCTGCCCATTCTAGGCCTCCTTGGGTTCATTCATAGATCAGGCCTAGGGTGAGTAAAATTAGGACTATCATAGCTCAGAAAAAGGTATTGGCTGGGTTGTGGAGTTGGTCTCCTCAGGGTAGTGGGAGGAGCAGGGCAATTTCTAAGTCAAATAATAAAAATAAGATGGCTACTAGAAAGAATCGTAGTGAGAATGGCAGTCGGGCTGAGCCGAGTGGGTCGAAGCCGCATTCATAGGGCGAGAGTTTTTCTGCATCTGGTTTTATTTGAGGTAATCAAAAAGATACAGTTGCTAGTACTAGGGAGAGAGCTGTTGTGATAGTTAAGATTGCAATAACTAAATTCATTATCTTTCCTTGGGGTTTAACCAAGACCGGGTGATTGGAAGTCACTTGTACTATCTTTAAATACTAGAAAGATATGAGCCTCATCAATAAATTGATACGTAAAGGAATAGTCATACTACGTCTACAAAGTGTCAGTATCATGCGGCAGCTTCAAAGCCGAAGTGGTGCTCGGATGTAAAGTGATATTGTATTTGTCGGAGTAGGCAGACGGCCAAGAATGAAGAGCCAATAATAACGTGCAATCCGTGAAATCCTGTGGCTACAAAGAATGTCGAGCCGTAAACTCCGTCTGCAATTGTAAAGGGTGCCTCATAGTATTCTATGGCTTGTAAGGCGGTAAAGTAAAGTCCTAATAAAATTGTTAGTGTTAGGGATTGAATGGCTTGTTTGCGGTTATTTTCTATTAAACTATGGTGGGCTCATGTCACTGTGACCCCAGATGCTAGAAGGACAGCTGTATTAAGTAGTGGCACCTCAAATGGGTCTAGTGTAGTAATTCCCGTCGGTGGTCAGCATCCTCCTAATTCTGGGGTGGGTGCTAGGCTTGAGTGGTAAAAGGCTCAGAAAAATCCGAGGAAAAAGAATACTTCAGATGTGATAAATAAAATTATACCATATCGTAAGCCTTTTTGTACTGGGGGTGTGTGGTGGCCTTGGAATGTCCCTTCTCGGATGATGTCTCGTCATCATTGATATATTGTAAGAAGTAGGAGTATTAGTCCAAGGGTTATAAGTGTAATAGAGTGGAAGTGGAACCAGATTGCTAGGCCAGATGTTAATAGTAAGGCTCCGACTGCGCCGGTTAGAGGTCATGGGCTTGGATCAACCATATGATATGCGTGTGCTTGGTGGGCCATTAAACGTTTTCTTGTAAATACAGGCTAAGGAGAAGGACAAATACATAGGCTTGAATTATTGCCACCGCTACCTCAAGCAGTGTCAGGAGAAATAAGACGGCAGCTGTAAGAATTGCTACTGTGGGTATTATTGGGAGGAGGACAAACACGGCGGTGGCGATTAATTGAATTAGAAGGTGCCCTGCGGTGAGGTTAGCTGTTAGTCGGACACCTAGGGCTAGCGGTCGAATAAAGAGGCTAATTGTTTCAATAATAATAAGTACTGGGATTAAAGGGATAGGAGTGCCTTCTGGTAAAAGATGGCCCAGGGCTACTGTTGGCTGATTGCGCATTCCAATAATAACTGTGGCGAGTCATAGTGGGGTGGCAAATCCTATATTTAATGATAGCTGTGTTGTTGGGGTAAAAGTATATGGTAAAAGTCCAATTATATTAATAGTAATTAAGAATACTATTAAAGAGGCTATTAGAAGTGCTCATTTATGGCCGCCTGTGCTTAGCGGTAACATAAGTTGATTAGTAAATCGATTAATAAACCACCCTTGAATAGTGATGAGGCGGTTATTAATTCACCGTGATGTAGAAGTTGGGTATAATACTCAGGGAAGGGCGATTGCGATGGCGATTAGTGGGATACCCATGTAGGATGAGCTTGCAAATTGATCAAAAAAACTTATTGCCATGGTCAATCTCAGGGTTCAGTTTTGTGCTCTTCAGAGTCCAGAGAGGCTGGCTCGTTAGGTGATGTATGACTTATTACCTTGGTGGGGATGATGGTAAGAAATACCAGTCATGAAAATATTAAAATTGCAAATCAAGGGGCGGGGTTTAATTGAGGCATTTCACTAGGGGTGGTTGGGAGGCACCATTCTTTGGCTTAAAAGGCCAATGCTGAGGTCCAGATTTAGCTTCCTAGTGAGGCGTCTTCTAGTATTAGGGAGGATCAGTTTTCAAAGTGTTCAAGTGGGACTGACTCCACTACGATGGGCATGAAGCTGTGGTTTGCCCCACAGATTTCGGAGCATTGTCCGTAAAATACCCCCGGTCGGGAGGCAATAAAGGCTGTTTGGTTGAGGCGTCCTGGCACTGCATCTATTTTTACCCCAAGGGATGGGACGGCTCAAGAGTGCAATACATCTTCAGCGGACACAAGTACCCGGATGGGGGATTCCATGGGGACAACTATTCGGTGGTCTGCTTCAAGAAGGCGAAATTGTCCTGGGCTAAGGTCTTGGGTTGGGATTATGTACGAGTCGAAGCTCAGGTCTTCATAGTCAGTGTATTCGTAGCTTCAATATCATTGATGTCCTATGGCTTTAATTGTTAGGTGGGGGTCATTAATTTCATCTATAAGGTAGAGAATTCGTAAAGAGGGGAGGGCAATTATAATGAGGATTACGGCTGGTAACACAGTTCATACAATCTCGATTTCTTGGGAGTCTAAAATATACTTATTCGTAAGTTTTGTTGATACTATTGCAATAATAATATAAAGCACTAAAGTACTAATCAAGAATACGATTATTAGAGCATGATCATGGAAGTGAAGAAGTTCTTCTATAACGGGTGATGCCGCGTCTTGGAATCCTAGTTGTGAGGGGTGTGCCATTAAGCTTGAAGCTTAAGACATGCAGGAGTTTAACCCACGATTTCATCTTGACAAGGTGATGTAATTTTCGAGTTTACTAATGTCTTAAAGGAAGTGGCAGAGAGGTTATGTGATTGGCTTGAAACCAATTGATGGGGGTTCAATTCCTCCCTTCCTCGTTAATTTGATTGAACTTGAACAAATGCGGGCTCTTCAAATGTGTGGTAGGGGGGAGGGCATCCATGGAGTCATTCAATATTTGTTATGGTTAATTCTACAGATGAAACCTCTCGTTTAGCAGCGAAGGCTTCTCATAAAATAAATAAAAATATAATTACTGCTACTAAGGAAATTAGGGATCCAATGGATGACACCGTATTTCATAGAGCATACGCATCAGGATAATCTGAATATCGTCGTGGCATTCCTGCTAGGCCGAGGAAGTGTTGTGGGAAAAATGTGAGGTTGACGCCGATGAATATTACTATAAAATGGATTTTGGTTCATGTGCTATGTAGGGTATATCCTGTGAATAGCGGGAACCAGTGAACGAAGGCTGCTATAATTGCAAACACGGCCCCCATTGATAAGACATAGTGAAAATGTGCAACTACATAGTAAGTATCATGTAAGACAATGTCTAGTGACGAGTTGGCTAGTACGATTCCTGTTAAACCGCCTACTGTAAAAAGGAAAATGAAGCCCAGAGCCCAGAGTATTGGCGTTTCCCATTTAATTGACCCCCCGTGGAGGGTGGCTAGTCAGCTAAAGACTTTAACGCCCGTTGGAATAGCAATAATTATTGTTGCGGATGTAAAGTATGCGCGGGTGTCTACGTCCATCCCAACTGTAAACATGTGGTGGGCTCATACAATGAACCCTAACAGGCCGATGGCCATTATGGCTCATACCATCCCTATATACCCGAAGGGCTCTTTTTTGCCAGCGTAATAGGCCACGACGTGAGAGATAATACCAAATCCGGGCAAGATTAAAATGTACACCTCTGGGTGACCAAAGAATCAGAATAGGTGTTGGTAAAGGATGGGGTCTCCCCCTCCTGCGGGGTCAAAAAATGTGGTATTAAGGTTTCGGTCTGTTAGAAGTATCGTAATTCCGGCGGCCAGGACGGGTAAGGACAGCAGTAGTAAAACAGCAGTCACTAGTACGGACCATACAAATAAGGGGGTTTGATATTGGGATATAGCTGGGGGTTTTATATTAATTGTAGTTGTAATAAAATTAACTGCCCCCAGGATAGATGACACACCTGCTAAATGAAGGGAGAAGATGGTTAGGTCTACAGATGCTCCGGCATGGGCCAAGTTGCCTGCAAGGGGCGGGTAGACTGTTCATCCTGTGCCGGCCCCGGCTTCAACACCGGATGAGGCTAGGAGCAGGAGGAAGGAGGGTGGTAGGAGCCAGAAGCTTATATTATTTATTCGCGGAAATGCCATGTCAGGGGCTCCAATTATTAGTGGGACAAGTCAGTTACCAAAACCCCCGATAAGAATTGGTATTACTATAAAGAAAATTATAACGAAGGCATGTGCGGTAACAATGACATTATAGATTTGATCATCGCCAAGAAGGGACCCTGGCTGGCTTAGTTCAGCCCGAATTAATAGGCTTAGGGCAGTTCCGGCTATTCCGGCTCAGGCACCAAATACTAAGTAGAGGGTGCCAATGTCTTTGTGGTTTGTAGAGAAGAATCAGCGCGTGATTGCCACAGGTAGGATGGCCGAAATAGGTGGCGGATTGTAGCTCCGTATATAGAGGTTTAAATCCTCTTCTTATCAAGCCCCGTGGTGAGAGCACACGTTGGATTGCAAATCCAAAGACGCAGATTTACGTCTGCCGGGGCTTTCCCGCCTTACTCGGCTAATGGCGGGAAAGTAGATGAATGCCCGCTGGTTTGGGCGCTTAGCTGTTAACTAAGAGCTTGTAGGATCGAGGCCTTCTCATCTAGTAAGGCCTTAGCTTAATTAAAGTGTCTGGGTTGCATTCAGAAGATGTGGTATAAAGTTCTGCAGGCCTTAGTCAGGGACTAGGAGATTTTAACTCCTGCTTAGGGCTTTGAAGGCCCTTGGTCTAATTTATCCTAAGTCTCTAGGTGGTGAGTGTTAGAATGGCCGGGGTGATTGGTAGAAGTCCGAGGGTGGTTGTAGTAAAAAGGGCGAGGGTAATTGTAGATTGGGTTGTCTGAGTTCGTCATGGTGTGGTAGCATTGGTTGTATTTGGGGAGATGGTGAGGGTCATTGCATAACATAGTCGTAGATAGAAGTAAAGGCTTAGAAGAGCAGCCAGGGCCATAATTGTTGCTGTAAGTGGTAGCTGTTGTTTTGCTATTTCTTGTAGAATCAATCATTTTGGTATAAATCCTGTTAATGGTGGGAGTCCCCCCAGTGAGAGAAGGGTTAGGGCAGTAGTCGATACTAAGATAGGGGCTTTTGATCATATTGTTGTTATGGTTGTAATTTTTGTGGCTGATGTTATTTTTAATGATAGGAATGCTGCGGATGTTATAAATAGGTATGTGCCTAGGGCGAGCAGTGTTAGGTGGGGGGCGTATTGTGAAATAATAATTATTCATCCTATATGGGCAATTGAGGAGTAGGCTAAGATTTTTCGGATTTGAGTTTGATTAAGTCCTCCTCAGCCTCCGATTAGTGTGGATAGAAGTCCCAGCAGTGTGAGTATTGTAGGGTTGGCAGCAGGTGCTACTTGAATAATTAGTGCAAGTGGAGCCAGCTTTTGTCAGGTGGATAAGATTAATCCTGTGAGTAAGTCGAGTCCTTGAAGGACTTCTGGTAGTCAGAAGTGTGTTGGTGCTAGTCCAATTTTTAGTGCTAGGGCAGCAATTGCCATTGAGGAGGTCACTGGGTGGGATAAGTTGTTAATACCTCATTCGCCTATCATTCATGCATTTGTAGTTGCGGCGAATAGTATTATTGCTGCGGCGGTTGCCTGAGTTAAAAAATACTTTGTGGCTGCTTCAACTGCTCGGGGGTGGTGTTGGCGGGTTATTAGTGGAATAATTGCTAGGGTATTAATTTCTAATCCTATTCAGGCCAATAATCAGTGTGAGCTGGCAAAGGTTAGGGTAGTTCCTAATCCTAAACTGGACAGTAGGATGGCGAGTACGTAGGGGTTCATTGATATGGGAGGGATTTTAACCGTCGTGTTCGGGGTATGGGCCCGAAAGCTTTATTAGCTGACCTTATCTTAGAAAGTGGTGTAGAGGAAGCACCAGGAGTTTTGATCTCTTGAGCATGGGTTCAACTCCCTTCTTTCTAGGAACTGGGGGGATTTTAACCTCCATAAGCCACTCTATCAAAGTGGTCCTTGTAGATTCGGGCACGGTTCCTTGAGGTTATAGTTGTGGAGGAAGTCCTGCAAGTGCGATTGGAAGGGCGGTATGTCAAAGGACCAGGGCTAGGGTTATAGGGAGGAAATTTTTTCAGACTAGGTGTATTAGTTGGTCATATCGGAACCGCGGGTAAGAGGCTCGAATTCATAAAAATATTATTGATAGGAGTGCGGCCTTGGTTATTAGATTGACTGTTGTTAATTCTGGGATAGAGGGTATGTGTGATGCGCCGAGGAAGAGAATGGCCGATAGGGTATTTATTAATAAAATATTAGCATATTCGGCCAGAAAAAACAGGGCGAAGGGTCCGCCGGCATATTCGACGTTGAAGCCTGAGACTAGTTCGGACTCGCCCTCTGTTAGGTCGAATGGTGCACGGTTTGTTTCGGCCAAGGTGGAGATATATCATATTGCAGCCAGGGGCCAGGCTGGGAGCAGAAGTCAGATGCCTTCTTGGGTGGTATTGAATATTTGTAATGTATAGCCCCCAGAAAAGATAATAATGGAAAGTAGAATTAATCCAAGACTTACTTCATACGAGATTGTTTGGGCTACTGCTCGTAGGGCGCCAATTAGTGCATATTTTGAGTTTGATGCCCATCCTGATCCCAAAATTGAATATACGGCCAGGCTTGATAGTGCTAGGATAAATAAGATTCCTAGATTTAAGTCTACCACCGGCTGGGGTATAGGCATGGGTGCTCATAATATTATAGCCAGAGTTAGTGCAAGTATCGGGGTTGTTAAAAATAGAAATGGGGAAGATGTGGATGGGCGGACCGGTTCTTTAATGAAAAGTTTAACCCCGTCTGCAATTGGCTGTAGGAGTCCATATGGTCCTACAATGTTTGGCCCTTTTCGCAGTTGTATGTAACCTAAGACTTTTCGTTCAAGGAGTGTAAGGAAGGCCACGGCCAATAGGACGGGTACAATATATGCGAGTGGATTAACCAGATGAGTTATTAGAGTGTTTAGCATAACTAAGAAGAGGATTTGAACCCCTGGCCGAAAGGGCTTAGGCCTTTTGCAATTACCATGCTCTGCCATCTTAGTATAGCCTTATTTTGGCCTGCATTTTGAGTCCCCCCTTATTTAATTTAGTTGTCTTCATTAATTAGGGGTAAGGCGTGCTTTTAGCATGGGCCTTCTTTTTCCGGTCCTTTCGTACTAGGAAAAATAACATTACAGATAGAAACTGACCTGGATTGCTCCGGTCTGAACTCAGATCACGTAGGACTTTAATCGTTGAACAAACGAACCCTTAATAGCGGCTGCACCATTAGGATGTCCTGATCCAACATCGAGGTCGTAAACCCTCTCGTCGATATGGACTCTCGGAGGGGATTGCGCTGTTATCCCTAGGGTAACTTGGTTCGTTGATCGGTCTTAGTGGCCGGATCATAATTGGTCAGAATTTCTGTGACTTAGAAGCGTAGTTCTTGGTTCTAGGGTTTGTCCCAGTCCACTTGGAGGATTATTTGTTCTCCATGGTCGCCCCAACCGAAGGTAAAATTTCAGTTTCTATTAGGTTTATACTTATTTAGTAAGTTGTTTAACATAGGTGTATTTGTACCTTAAGCTCCAAAGGGTCTTCTCGTCTTGTATTTTTATACCCGCTTCTGCACGGGTAGATTAATTTCACTGACTTGAAAAGGGAGACAGTTAAGCCCTCGTTTAGCCATTCATACAGGTCTTCATTTAAAAGACAAGTGATTGCGCTACCTTTGCACGGTCAAAATACCGCGGCCGTTAAACTTGGTCACCGGGCAGGCTGGACCTCCTATACGTAGGGGTTTGCAGGAGGCGATGTTTTTGGTAAACAGGCGAGGCTTGTGTTTGCCGAGTTCCTTCCATTTCTTTTAGTCTTTCCCTGTAGCACTCCAGTGTGGGTTTAACGATGTGGGTGTGTGGTAATTTCTTGGTTTTCTTGCTACTCACATTGCCCTCTTTTTTTGGGTTCGTTAATTTCTAGTGGTTTATCCGATCTAGTTTACACTTGTGTCGGGAGAGGATTGTGTCCTCTTGTTACTCATTCTAGCATAGTTACTTCCATGGTGGCATGGAATAGCCTAATATTCTTAGGGGAGTTGGGCTGTTTATAAGTATAATAAACTGTGTGTCGTTTGAGCTTTAACGCTTTCTACTTAGGTGGCTGCTTTTAGGCCCACTTGGACGACCGGTTTTATAAAATATGACCTTTATCCTCCTGTTTAAGGTTGTGTCCTTGATTAAAGGGGCTGTACCCCCTTTAATTAACTCTCGTGTTTCTCTTTTGTGCTTATTTAGATATCTCTTAGTTGGCTAAAGGGGCGCGAGGCTGAACTTCTATTCATTTCTTAGGCAACCAGCTATCACCAAGTTCGGTAGATTTGTCACCTCTACCCGGGGCTCTTTCCACTCTTTTGCCACAGAGACGGGTTCGCCCTTGATAGGCTGTCCCGGGGTAGCTCACTTGGTTTCGGGGCTTCAAACTAGAGGTCGCTTTGCTTGTGTGGTGCTGGCTAAATCATGATGCAAAAGGTACGAGGGTTAGGCTCTACTTTTTTGTACTTATATGGATTATTTCACTACTCTTTCAGTTTTCCCTTGCGGTACTTTCTCTATTGCTTAAAATTACCTTTTCCGTCTCCCGTACTAAGGTGGAAAAATGGTTTGGTTTTTTAATCTAGTTAATTTTATATTATTTATGTTGTTGAGTTATCTTGGTGGTTAAGCTAGCTGTTTGGTTCAGGGTGATCCAGTTTGCATGGATGTCTTCTCGGTGTAAGGGAGATGCTTAACTGTCTCAGCCACACCCTGGGTTTGATCCAAGCGCACCTTCCGGTACGCTTACCATGTTACGACTTGCCTCCCCTTGTTGGTGCTTTGGTATTAAGAATATTTATCGCAGTATAACAGGGGAGAGTGACGGGCGGTGTGTACGCGCCTCAGAGCCGGGTTCAAAAGGACACTCTTTTTCCTTTTTACTGCTAAATCCTCCTTCGAGTAGTTTTTCAGGGTACCATTCGTGGGTATTCTATGATAGAAAATGTAGCCCATTTCTTCCCACTTCATGCGCTACACCTCGACCTGACGTTTTGGAGTATGTCCATTTAGCTTACTGTTGGTCCTTCACAGGGTAAGCTGACGACGGCGGTATATAGGCGGGGGTGACCAGAAGTGGTGAGGTTTAACGGGGGTTATCGGTTCTAGAACAGGCTCCTCTAGGGGGGTCTAAGGCACCGCCAAGTCCTTTGGGTTTCAAGCTAGCGCTCGTAGTACCCTGGCGGACGTTTATTGTGAATTAACGTCTAGGTTTACGGTTGAGCATAGTGGGGTATCTAATCCCAGTTTGTTTCTCAGTTTTCGTGGGGTCAGGTGGACTATATTAAAGTTACTTTCGTCTATGGGCTTCGGGCACTCGGGAGCGTATGACGGCCAGGAGGTCCTTTGGCTTTATTTTGTTTCCCCTAACCACCCTTTACGCCGTATCTATTAACTAGGGCCTCTCGTATAACCGCGGTGGCTGGCACGAGTTTTACCGGCCCTCTTAACACTAACTAAGTCAAGTTTTCACTTATGGCTTAATATTTATCACTGCTGAAGTCCCTTAGGGGTGTGGCGTGGCAAGGTGTTTTGGGCTAATAGGTTGTGCCTGATACCTGCTCCTCGTCCCCGGGCGGGGGATTAAGGGCATCCTCACAGGGGTGCGGATACTTGCATGTGTAAGTTGTGTTAAAGTTAACAGTAAAGTCAGGACCAAGCCTTTGTGCATGCGGAGCTTTCTAGGGCCCGTCTTAGCATCTTCAATGCTATGCTTTATTTTAAGCTACGCTAGC